TTGTTATTTGGGCGATTTAACGCCTATGTTTTGCTTGTGTGTAATAACTGTATGGCTGCTGTGGCAGTCCGTTTGATGTGTTAAAGGTTTTCCTATTTTAGCCTAGGTTAATAAATTTTTAATTTTTTAAAAAAATTTTTTCCTATTTTAGCCTAGGTTAATAAATTTTTAATTTTTTTTAAAAAAATTTTTCCTATTTTAGCCTAGGTTAATAAATTTTTAATTTTTTTTAAAAAAATTTTTCCTATTTTAGCCTAGGTTAATAAATTTTTAATTTTTTTTAAAAAAATTTTTCCTATTTTAGCCTAGGTTAATAAATTTTTAATTTTTTTTTTAAATTTTTTTAAATTTTTAAAAAATTTTTCCTATTTTAGCCTAGGTTAATAAATTTTTAATTTTTTTTTAAAATTTTTTAAAATTTTTTAAAAATTTTTTCCTATTTTAGCCTAGGTTGATAATTTGTTTAAAAAAACAAAAAAAATTTAAAAAATTTTTCCTGTTTTTCCTTTGTGTTTTTCTCTCTCTCTCTTTTTTTTTTTTTTTTTCTTTTTTTTTTTTTTTTTTTATCACTAAAATTACAGAAAAGCCGACCCCGGGGCCATTAAAAACTGGGGGGAGGGGGGGCCTAATTAAAGGGTAATATGTATAACGAGCATTAAATATTTATGTACATGAAAGTCGGACTGGTCCGTTCTGCAAGGAAAATGCACCACCTTAATTTAATGATTTTAGATATAAGCCCCCGGGTAGTGGATGAGATCTCCCCAAAAAAATAAAGAACCAATAGCAATTGAAAAAAGGGATGCCGCGATCACGGACGTGAATGAGTGAAACCATATGGTGCGGGTTGAGGCCTCTAAGAAGAGGAAAGAATGTCCAGGCAATAGCAAGATGGGTACGTGAGAGTGATAACCAGAGGTCTCTAAGAAGAGCAATGAATGTGAGTCGTGTCCAGGTATGGGCCTGAGACTAGTAATAGTTAGTATGGATACAATGGATGGTGATTTCACGTGAGATGCTGATTAATAAGAACTAATGGATGGGTGTTAGGGGCAAATAAATGAATGCCTTATAATACATAGCTGGGGGGTGGTACATATTATCTTTTTGTCTGGGGAAAGGTAATAGTGCTCGTAGTTTTTGGTTAGTCCGTTTGTCATTCGGGACTCCTTGTCCATATTAACATTTTCAGTGTTATGCTTTTGTGAGTTAAGCTACGATGACTGACTTAGTTCAAGAAGTAGTTTAATAAGAATGTCGGCTTTGGGGGCCGGAAGAGTAGAGTTATGTCTGCCTTCTTGAATAGTTGTGTGATACTCTTGGGAAGGTGTGTGTATTCCATCTCTGTCTTACAAGGCCAGCGCTTTAGGGGTTGAGCTACAAGAGTATGTGGGGTTATTCTACCACCTCATGTTGGTATAATGGGGAGTTTTCATGGTCCGTAGGGTCGGTACCGAAGGGGCTTGATTAATAGGTTTTCAATTATTCCAGCCAGTGGTAGTAAGATAAGGATGATGAAGAAGTAGGTGAATGAGGCTATTTGTCCAATTAAGGTGTATGGGTCCTGTACTGGTTGTCCTCCGATTCATGTGAGAACAAAGAAGTCTGCGATTAGGGTTCAGAATAGGAGTTGGGACAGGGGGCGTAGGCTTATTGATTGCCGTTTTGATGTGTGTAGTGCAGGTAGGAGTAATAGTACTAGGATGGATGCGAACATGGCAAGGACTCCTGTAAGTTTGTTTGGGATAGATCGTAGGATTGTGTAGGCAAATAGGAAGTATCATTCTGGTTTAATGTGGTCTGGTGTTTTTATGGGGTCGGCAGGGGTAAAGTTTTCTGGATCTCCTAATAGGTTTGGGAAGTAGAATGTAAGGGTTATTAATAAGACGGTGGCTATAGCTATGCCTATGGCGTCTTTTGCTGAGAAATACGGGTGGAATGGAATTTTGTCGGCATTGGAGGCTAGTCCTAGTGGGTTGAATGATCCGCGTTCGTGGAGGAAGATGAGGTGTGTGATTACTGCGGCTATGAGGATAAATGGGATTAGGAAGTGTAAAGTGGTAAATCGTGTTAGGGTTGCGCTGTTGACTGATGGTCCTCCTCAAGTTCAGGTTACAATTGTGTCTCCCACGTACGGGATGGCTGATATTAGGTTGGTGATTACGGTTGCCCCTCAGAATGATATTTGTCCCCATGGTAAGACGTAGCCTATGAAGGCAGTTGCTATCAGTAGTAATAGTAGCAGTACTCCGATGTTTCATGTATTTTCGTTGAGGTATGATCCGTAGTATACTCCGCGTCCAATGTGTAGGAAAATACATAGGAAGAATAGGGAGGCTCCGTTTGCATGGAGGCTTCGGATTAGTCAACCATATCAAACTTCTCGTGAAGTGTAAGCTACAGATATAAAAGCTAGAGAGTCATCTGCTAGGAAGTGCATTATTAGTAGGATGCCCGATGCTAGTTGGATTAATAAGGTGAGTCCAAGGAGTGATCCAAAGTTTCATCAGTAGGAGATGTTGGATGGCGTGGGTAAATCAATTAAAGAGTGGTTTACTAGTTTTAAAAGTGGGTGGGATTTTCGTAGTTGGTGGGCCATTTGGTTTAGTGTTAGTTTTTATAGTTGAAAATACAACGGGGGTTTTTCGTACCTCAGGTCTTGGTCTAGAGTCCAAGTGAGAATAATGGGAATTACATTTTTTCTTCTTTGTTGTTTAATGATAATTAGCGTGGTGTTAGTGGCGTCTGGGGTGACGATTCATTATGGGGTGGTTAGTTTGCTTTTTGCTGCAATATTTGGTAGTGCATTATTAGTAGTAGGGGGTGGAAGTTTTATGCCGCTTGTGGTACTACTAATTTATTTGGGCGGTTTGTTGGTGGTTTTTGCTTTTTGTGTCGGGTTCACTGATGATAAATATTGTGAGTTCTGGGGAGCAGGGGGGTCTAAGGTGTCGGCTTGTGTTTGTGGGGCTGGCTTAGGTGTTGGTGGATATTATATATATGACTCTGCGTGAGCTGAGGTTTTAGGGTGTTTTGTTGATGCCGTTGAGACTTGGGGTGGTGATGTGAGTAATGAGTTTTTAGGGGTTGGGTTGTTTTATGTAAGTGGCTGGGGGTTTCTCATTTTAAGTGGCTGGGCTTTATTGGTGGTGTTGTTTACCATTATGGTTCTAGTTCGTGGGCGACATCGAGGGGCTCTGCGTTCATTGAGGTGGAATAGAATAGGGAGATTAGTGTGGTAGATAGGATGATGATTTTTAGGTATGGGTTAATTCGGGCTTTATGGATATTTGTTAATAGCTTGGCCATTAATATTTGTAGGTAGGTTATTGTTTTAGGGCCCAAGGCTTCATAGTGTGTTTGGTCTATCAGGTGGGTTGATAATTTTTGGCTAATTTGTAAGATTAGGGATGATAGGGTGTGGTGTAGAATGAAGTAAGAGTGGATGATTTTATAGATAAGGGGGTTTTGGGTGCCTTTGGTGGGACTTGGAAGTTGGTCTGCTACTGTGATTAGGATTGATCCGACTAGTAGCCCAAGGATTAGGATACTTAGTGCGGCTAGCTTGGCTGATGTTGGTATGGTTAGTTGTGGAATATTTGGTGGTAGAATAGTGGTTGAAATTATGAGCCCGGCTGTGATGCTTCCAATGGCTAGTCGTAGAATTGGGTTGGTTGTCTGGGGAGTTTCGGAGATGGCGGATAGTGGCAGGATTCGTGGGGTGCTTAGGGCTACATAGTAGATCATGCGTAGGCTGTAAAGTGTGGTGAAGACGGTTGCTATTAGGGTTATGGCTAGTGACAGGGAGTTTACGTTGGAGGTGTTGATTGACTCAATGATGGCATCTTTTGAGTAAAAGCCAGCCATAAATGGTATTCCTGAGAGGGCGAGGGAGCCAACAATTAGGCAGGAGGATGTAGTGGGGAGCGCTTTTTTAAGTCCTCCCATCTTTCGGATGTCTTGTTCGTTGTCTAGGCTGTGGATAATTGTTCCTGCGCATAGGAATAGCATTGCTTTAAAGAATGCGTGAGTTGAGATGTGTATAAATGCGAGTTCAGGTTGTTTTAACCCAATGGAGGTCATTATTAGGCCTAGTTGGCTAGTAGTTGAGTAGGCAATAATTTTTTTTAGGTCATTTTGGGTTAGTGCACAGGAGGCGGCTAGTATGGATGTAAAGGCCCCCAGTAGTAAGCAGGCCGTAGTTGCTGTTTCGTTGCTGTATAGGAGGTCTGAGGTTCGGATGAGTAGGAATACTCCAGCCACTACTATAGTGCTTGAGTGCAGTAAGGCTGAGACGGGGGTTGGACCCTCTATTGCTGCGGGGAGTCATGGGTGGAACCCGAATTGAGCAGATTTTCCAGCAGCTGCTAGAAGTAATCCGAGTGCGGGGATGAGGGCCATGTCTGGTGTAGTTTGTATGCCTTTAATGCTTAGGGACAGGTTGTTGATGGACATTCATGCCAGGGCGATAACTAGGCCAATGTCTGCTAAGCGGTTATAGATTACGGCTTGCATGGCAGCTTTGTTCGAGTTTGATCGGAATGATCACCAGTTAATTAGTATAAAGGATATGATGCCCACTCCTTCCCAACCAATGAAAAATTGGAAGAGGTTTTCGGCAGTAACAAGAATTATTATTATTAGGGTGAAGGTGGTGAGTTGGTTAAAGAAAGTGCTAATTTTTATGTCTGACTCTATGTATTGTACTGTAAATTCTATGATAGACCATACAACAAAAAGGAGGATAGGTAAGAAGAAGGTGGAGTAAATATCTAGCGTGAAGCTAATGCGAATTGTGGTTGTGCTGATTGTTGATCATTGGGTTTCGTATGTAGTAATGGTTAAGTCATTATAGATGAGGTAGGTCAGTGGGATTAGGCTAGTAAGGAAGGCCAGTTTTGCTGTTAATACTTTGGTTTTAAGTGGTGAGGTCAATTTTGAGCTTGGGATTAGTATTGGGAGTGTTAGTACTGCTAGGGGTAGCAGGAAAAGTATAATGATTAAGGCTGAGGGTTGTGTTATGGTTGCTTTCACTTGGAGTTGCACCAAGATGCTCGGCTCCTAAAGCCGATGGAATACTGTTATCCATTAAAAGCTCTATAGTATTTGTAGTAAGTTGTGTGCTGGTAGATAAGGAGTAAGTGAGTTCCTGTTTTTAGGTCCACATTCTAACGTTTTGTTTAAACTATATCTACTGGTCAGTTTTGTGTAATATGAGAGCCGGGTGATTAAATCCGGTGGACAGAATTAGCAGTTCTTGTAGGCACTCTCATGGTTGGTGCTCTTTAGTCAGTTGTTATGGTTTATTGGTAATATATTAGTTGAGGGGTAATAATTAAAGCAATTGATGGTGCAGAGTGTAGTATCATTAGTAGATGCTCTCGCGTTTGGGTTGGGCTTATCGTGATAATGTGATTTGGGAGGGTTCCTTGTTGGGTGGAGGAGAACATGTGTAGGGTGTAAATCGAGGTGATGAATGCGCTTAGTCCCGTTAGAAAAATAGTAATGTCCGCTCAGTCAAATAGTGAAACTATAAGGGTGAGTTCTCCAATAAAGTTAATTGTTGGGGGGAGTGCTATGTTTGTTAAGCAGGCCAGAAGCCATCAGGATGTCATGACTGGGGTGGTGAGTTGTACTCCTTGCGTTAGTAGTAGGGTTCGTGAGTGTGTTCGTTCGTAGGTAATGTTTGCCAAGCAGAATAGTATTGAGGATGTAAGGCCGTGGGCCACTATTATAGTTATTGAGCCCGAGGGGGCTAGCTGATTACGAGTGAGGATTGAGCTTGTTATTAATCCCATGTGGCTTACTGAGGAGTAGGCAATTAGGGATTTTAAGTCTGTTTGTCGTAAGCAGATTATGCCAGTTATGAGTGCACCTCATAGTGCTACTGTCAGGGGCAGGATATAAGAGGATGTGGTTTGTTCAGTTAGTAGGTTCGTAACTCGTAGCAGGCCATAGCCCCCTAGTTTTAATAGGATTGCTGCAAGGACTATGGACCCGGCAATGGGGGCTTCTACGTGGGCTTTTGGTAGTCATAGGTGAAGGCCGTAAATTGGGATTTTTACTAGGAAGGCCAATATAAGGGAGGTTCATAGCAGTGTGCTTGTTCAGAATATTAGGGTTATTTGGGGTAATGATTGTAAAAGTGTAATGGATGTAGTTCCTTTTATGTTATACACTCATAGAAGTGCGATTAGAAGCGGTATAGAGCTAGTGATGGTGTATAGGAGGAAGTATAGTCCGGCTCCGAGCCGCTCCGTTTGGGAGCCTCATCGGGCAATCACTATTAGGGTGGGAATGAGGGTTGCTTCAAAGGCGGTGTAAAATAATATTAGGTCTAGGGCCATGAATACTAATATTAGGGCTAATTGTAGGAGGGCTAGGGCCGTAATAAATAGTCGTTTTTGTTGGGTTGGGTCGTGTGACATGGAACTTTGGCTGGCTATAAATATTAGTGGTAGTAGCCAGCAGGATAGTATAAGTAGTGGTGTTGAAATTTGGTCACTTCCTAGTAATAAACCACTAGTGTTTACCAGAATGTCTCCGGGGTTTAAGATAAGTATGCCTAGGATGATAATAACTGTTGAGTATGCTGTCGGTAATAGTCAGGTATTTTTTGTGGCTGTTAGGCAGGTTGAGGGAATTAGTATTATTGTGGGTACAATGATTTTTAACATTGGAGTAGATTTAGGTTTTTGAGGTTGGCTGTATTGTGTGTTCGGGCTGAGGCAATCAGTAGGGCGAGGCCAATGCCAGCTTCACAAGCTGATAGTGTTAGGACTGTTAGAGGTAGGATGAAAGACGAGATGTTTGAGTTTAGAGACCATGTTGCCATTAATAGAAACACCGATAATATCATGCCTTCCAGGCATAATAGGGCTGAGAGGAGATGAGTGTGGCGGAAGGTAAATCCAATGGTGAAGATTATGAAAGAAAGGGTGAACAATAGGTTAGTGGGGGAGGTCAATAGGGAGCCATGAAGTTGATCATGATTTTCTAGGTCGAAGCTAGAAGTCTTAGCTTGGACTAGCTCCTTTGGTTGAAGGCTATTCTGCTCATTCTAGTCCGCCCTGTAGTCATTCATATGTTAGACCTGCAAATATAAGTAAAAAGATAATGATGGCTCATGTGACGCTTTTGGTCAGGCTTGTGAGTTGAAGGGCTCATGCTAGGGGTAGAAGGATGGCGATCTCTAGGTCAAATAGTAGGAATAAGATAGCGACCATGAAAAAGCGGATAGATAATGGTAGGCGGGCGGACCCTAGCGGGTCGAATCCGCACTCATATGGTGAGAGTTTTTCTGGGTCTGGGGTTATTTCTGATATCAGTAGGTTTAGGGTAATTACGGCTACTGCAGTGGCTGTGGCTAGTATGAATGCAGTAAGTAGGTTTATTGCTCTTCCCTGAGGTTGATATCAGGGTTTAATGATTGGAAGTCATTTGTATTGTCAATACTAGAAGAGCAGGAGCCTCATCAATAGATCGAGATGTACAGGAACAGTCATACTACATCTACGAAATGTCAATATCAAGCGGCGGCTTCGAAACCGAAGTGGTGATTTGATGTGAAGTGGTGTATGATTTGTCGATAGAGGCAGGTTATTAGGAATGTTGAGCCAATAATGACATGTAGGCCGTGAAAGCCTGTGGCAACAAAGAAGGTTGAGCCATAGCTGCTGTCTGCGATGGTGAATGGGGCTTCGTAATACTCTATTGCTTGAAGAGCAGTGAAGTATAGCCCTAGAATAATTGTAAGAGTTAAGGCGTGGATGGCAGGTGTTCGGTTGGCTTCCATTAGGCTGTGGTGGGCCCATGTCACTGTAACCCCGGAGGCCAGTAGAACTGCTGTGTTGAGGAGTGGAACTTCGAATGGGTCTAGTGTGGTAATTCCGGTTGGTGGCCATTGTCCTCCTAGTTCTGGGGTTGGAGCCAGGCTTGAGTGATAGAACGCCCAGAAGAAACCAAGGAAAAAGAATACTTCTGAGGTGATAAAAAGGATTATACCGTATCGTAGGCCTTTTTGGACTGGAGGGGTATGGTGGCCTAAATAGGTGCTTTCTCGGACAACGTCTCGTCATCATTGAAATATAATCAGTAATGTTGAGATTAGTCCCATGAGTAAGATTAGGCTTAAATTACAATGGAATCATAAGACTAATCCGGCTGTTAGTATTATGGCAGCTATCGCCCCTAAAATTGGTCACGGGCTTGGGTTGACTATGTGAAATAGGTGTATTTGGTGGGTCATTATACGTTTTCTTGCAGGTATAGTGAGAGTAGTAGGGTAAATACATATGCCTGGATCATTGCTACTGCAATTTCTAGGAGTATTAACAAGGCTAGGATGGACAGGGTTAGTCCGGCAAGTAGTGTGGAAGTTGTCACTAGGTTGAGTACCGCAGTAGAAATTAGGTGTATCAAGAGATGTCCTGCGGTGAGGTTGGCTGTAAGTCGCACGGCGAGTGCGATTGGTCGGATGAGCAGGCTGATTGTCTCGATTAAGATTAAGATTGGGATAAGGGGTGTAGGGGTCCCTTCTGGCAGGAGGTGGGCTAGTGAAGAAGTTGGTTTGTTTCGTAGGCCAATTAGTACTGTTGCCAGTCATAGTGGTAGGGCCAGGGCTATGTTTATAGACAGTTGAGTTGTTGGTGTAAATGTATACGGGAGAAGGCCTAAGAGGTTGTTGAGAATAAGCATTGTTAGTAATGAGATCAGTATTAATGATCATTTATGTCCTGGTTTGTTTACTGGGGTTATGATTTGTTTAGTGGTTTTTGCAATTAGTCAAGCTTGTAGGGTTGTTAAAGGGTTCGACAGTCAGCGGTCTTGTGGGTTATAAATTAGCAGTGTTGTTAGCAATATGGCTGGGATTAGTAGTGATATGCCAAATAGTTTAGGCACTAAGAATTGGTCAAATAGATTTAGATTTGTGGCCAGGGTCATGTTTTAGTGGTTTTTTGGTTTGGGTTGCTTGGGTTATTTATGAATTTTATAGAAGCAATTTTTGGTTGTAAAGTAATAACGAATACTAGCCATGTAGTGGATAAGATCATTAATCAAGGTTCTGGGTTTAATTGTGGCATGTCACTAAGGGGGTTGGCGTGGTCCCCAATGCTAGCTTAAAAGGCTAGGGCTTTGGCCGGTTTAGCTTCTTAGTGATTATGAGTTTGTTTTTAATCAGCTTTGGAAGTGCTGTATTGGTACAGCTTCTACGACAATAGGCATAAAACTATGGTTTGCCCCACAGATTTCAGAGCATTGGCCATAGAAAACCCCAGGGTTGGGAGATGTTAGTGAGGTTTGATTTAGTCGCCCCGGCACCGCGTCTATTTTGATTCCTAAGGATGGTACTGCTCATGAGTGTAGGACGTCTTCAGCTGTGATTAGTGTTCGAGTGCTTGAGTTTGTGGGGACAACCATGCGGTGGTCTACTTCTAAGAGGCGGAAATGACCTTGAGGTAGGTCTTGTGTTGGTAGTATATAGGAGTCAAATTCCAGCTGTGAAAAGTCTGTATATTCATATGTTCAATACCACTGATGTCCGATGACTTTAATGGTTAGGCAGGGGTTGGTGGTTTCGTCTATGAGGTATAGCGTGCGTAGGGATGGAAGGGCGATGGTAATCAGGATTAGGGCTGGTAGAATGGTTCAGATTATTTCTATTTCTTGTACATCTGTTGCATTTGTGTGGTATAGGTTTGTTAGTAATAAAACTGAGATTGTATAAAGTACAAACATGCTGATTAGGAAAATAATTATTAGTGTATGGTCATGAAAGTAGAGGAGTTCTTCTATTAGTGGGGATATTGCATCTTGGAGTCCTAGGTGTATTGGGTTTGCCATAGAAGAGTAAAGGGTTTTGATCCTATATTTCGCCCTTGACAAGGGCGGGTAATATGTGTATACTAACTCTTCTTGAAGGACAGAGCATGTCGTATTGCGGTTGGCTTGAAACCAAATGGTGGGGGTTCAATTCCCCCTGTCCTTGGCATTAGGGTGTGGTTGTGCTTATGTTAATTTTGGTTGTACTTGAACAAAGACTGGTTCTTCGTAGGTGTGATATGATGGTGGACAATTGTTTAGTCATTCTACATTTGTGCTTGCTATTTCAGGTACTTGGACTTTTCGTTTTGACGAAAATGCTTCTCATACAATAAATGTGAGTAGGATAACTGATACTATGGAAATTAATGACCCAATGGAGGAAATTATATTTCAGAAGGCGTATGCATCTGGGTAGTCTGAATATCGTCGTGGTATCCCTGATAGGCCTAGGAAGTGTTGTGGGAAGAAGGTTAGATTTACACCTGTAAATATGATTATGAATTGAATTTTTGTTCATGTGCTGTGTAGGGTGAATCCTGTGAATAGCGGGAATCAGTGGGTGAACCCGCTTATGATGGCGAACACTGCTCCCATAGATAATACATAGTGGAAGTGGGCTACTACGTAGTAGGTATCGTGGAGAATAATGTCTAGTGACGAGTTAGCTAGTACAATTCCTGTTAGTCCTCCAACTGTGAATAAGAAAATGAAGCCGAGTGCTCAGAGCATGGGGGCTTGTCATTTTACTACCCCTCCGTAAATAGTGGCTAATCAGCTGAATACTTTTACACCAGTGGGGATGGCGATAATTATTGTGGCGGATGTGAAATATGCTCGAGTATCAACATCTATCCCTACTGTAAACATGTGGTGGGCTCAGACAATGAATCCAAGGAAGCCGATTGACATTATGGCTCAGACTATCCCCATATAACCAAATGGTTCTTTTTTGCTTGAGTAGAATGTAATTACGTGGGAGATTATTCCAAACCCTGGCAGGATAAGGATATATACTTCAGGGTGGCCGAAAAATCAGAAAAGGTGTTGGTATAGGATTGGGTCACCTCCTCCTGCTGGGTCAAAGAAAGTGGTGTTCAAGTTTCGGTCAGTAAGTAGTATAGTGATTCCTGCAGCTAGGACTGGCAGTGAGAGCAATAGGAGGACAGCTGTAACTAGAACAGACCATACAAAAAGGGGTGTTTGTTGTTGTGACATTGCTGGGGGTTTTATGTTGATAGCCGTGGTAATAAAGTTAATTGCTCCAAGGATGGATGACACTCCAGCAAGGTGAAGGGAGAAGATAGTGAGGTCTACTGATGGTCCGGCGTGGGCTAGGTTTCCAGCTAGTGGTGGGTAGACTGTTCATCCGGTGCCAGCCCCAGTTTCAATAAAGGCTGAAAAGAGAAGTAGGGTAAATGATGGGGGCAGCAATCAGAAGCTTATGTTGTTTATGCGAGGGAATGCTATGTCGGGTGCCCCGATTATTAATGGGAGTAGTCAGTTTCCAAATCCTCCGATCATAATTGGTATAACTATAAAGAAAATTATGATAAAGGCATGTGCTGTAACAATAACGTTGTAAATTTGGTCATCTCCTATGAAGGGACCTGGCTGGCTGAGCTCTGTTCGGATTAATAGGCTTATGGCTGTGCCTACTATTCCGGCTCAGGCGCCGAAAATAAAATACAAGGTGCCGATATCTTTGTGGTTAGTGGAAAAAAGTCAACGGTTAATATTCACTGGTAGAATGGCCGAGTGTGATGGCAGTGGGCTGTAAACCTATTTACAGAGGTTCAAATCCTCTTTTTACCAGGCCTTGTAGTGAAATTCACGACGAACTGCAAACTCGTAGATGTATTTTAAATTGTACCTGGGCTTAAGATTTAGGTAAAAACTAGCCGGTTATAGTAATTAGCTGTTAACTAATAATTTATGGGATCGAGGCCCATTTGCCTAGTGAGGTTTTAGCTTAATGAAAGTTTATGATTTGCATTCAGAAGATATAGGATAAAACCCTATAAACCTTACTCAAGAAATAGGAGATTGCTAACTCCTATCTAGGGCTTTGAAGGCCCTTGGCTTGAAGATTGAACCTAATTTCTTTTAATAGGCCTCTTGTTTTGTAATGGCTTTTATTATGGTGGCTGCTAGGATTAGGGTGAGGGTGGCCATAGCTATGGAGTTGATCGTGAGGTTGGTTTGTTGAACTGGTTTGCGTCATAGTCGTTGGGTATTGGCAGTGTTTGGGGGGAGGGTGGATGCGGAGTTGTATCATAGTCGGAGGTAAAAGAAAAGGCTTAGAAGAGAGGCCATGAGTATTGTGAATGCGACTCAAATTGCTCCCTCTGCCACGAGCTGGTCAATTGTTAGTCATTTTGGTAGGAAGCCGGCTAGTGGGGGTAGTCCTGATAGGGATAATAAAGAGACCATCAGCAGTAAGGAAGTAATTGGGGCTTTTTGGAACGAAAGTAGGAGGCTGTTAATGGATGTTGTTGATAGTTTTTCTAGTGTGAGAAGTGTGGTGGAAATTGTGATTGAATACAGATAGAAGGCTAAGATTGTAAGTGGTGGTGCGTATTTAATAATCACTAGGGTTCAGGCTATTTGGGCAATCGAAGAGAATGCTACTAGTTTTCGGATTTGGGTTTGGTTAAGCCCAAGTCAGCCGGCAATTGTGGCGGATAGGATAGATACTGCAGAGAGGACCCCGAGATTAATTAGCGGGCTCATTAGGTATAATATAATTAGTGGGCCTAGTTTTTGTCAGGTAAGTAGGAAGATGGAGGCGGTTGGGGTTATTCCTTGGATGGTTTCGGGCACTCAGAAATGGAATGGCACTAATCCAATTTTAATAAACAGGGCTAGGGCAGTAATGGTTGTAAGTGTTTGGTTTGTTATTTCTGTAATTTGGCCGCCCCCGGTTGTGATATAGTTTAAGGTTCATGCGAAGATGATTAGGGCAGAAGCGGTGGCCTGTGTGAGGAAGTATTTTGTGGAGGCTTCAATGGATCGTGGGTGCGATTTATTGGCAATTAATGGCAGAACTACTAGTGTGCTAAGTTCTAGTGCTACTCATATGAGCACTAGGTGGGTGGAGGATAGGAAAATGAGTGTTGTAATAGTTAGTGTAGTTAGGATAACGGGTTGGAAGATGGGCATGAGTTAGGAGAGGAAGGATTGCCCCTCATTGTTGGGGTATGGACCCAATAGCTTCAGTTAGCTTACTCTTCTGTTAGGGGATACTACAATGGAAGTAGGAAGAATTTTGGATTCTTTTGTGCAGGTTCAACCCCTGCTCCTCTAGGATTCGGGAGGATTTTAACCTCCACTTTCTACCTCATCAAAGTAGCCCTTTGGCGTTCAGGCACGAATCCTTGCTACTGGAAGACCGAATGTTGACACTGGGAACGATGAGTGTCACAGGCAGATTGCCAGGGTGGCTGGCAAGAAGTTTTTTCACAGTAGGTGTATTAATTGATCATACCGGAATCGTGGGTATGATGCTCGGATTCATAGGAACCCGATGGTCAATAGAATCGATTTGCTTATTAGGGCGGTGGTGAATAATGTTTGTGTTGGCAGGTTTATTGTTGTGTTTAGGAATAGGATCGTGGTTAAAATGTTTATTAGCAGGATGTTAGCGTATTCAGCTAGAAAAAATAGTGTGAATAGCCCTGCGCTGTACTCAACATTGAAGCCAGATACTAGTTCTGACTCACCTTCTGTGAGGTCAAACGGGGCGCGGTTTGTTTCTGCTAATGTTGAGGTATATCATATTATCAGCAGTGGTCATGTGGTTAGTGCCAGGTAGATGGGTTCTTGGGTTACAGCTAGTGCGTGTAGTGAAAATCCACCACTAAGTAAAATAACAGATAAGACAATGATGGCCAATGTGACTTCGTAGGAGATGGTTTGGGCTACTGCCCGTAAGGCGCCTATTAGGGCGTATTTAGAGTTTGATGCTCATCCTGATCATAGTAGTGAATAGACTGCTAAGCTGGATATGGCTAATAAAAATAGCATGCCAAGGTTTAGATTGGCGATAGAAAATGGTACGGGCAGGGGGGTTCATATAATTAGGGATAAAACGAGGGCGACTGCGGGTGATAAAATAAATAAAGCAGGGGTGGCGAGTAGGGGCAGTGTTAGCTCTTTGATAATAAGCTTGAGGCCGTCGGCGAATGGCTGCAGTAGTCCAAGGGGGCCGACAATGTTAGGGCCTTTACGTAGTTGTATATAGCCAATGATTTTTCGTTCTAGTCCCGTTAGGAATGCAACTGCGATTAGGACTGAGATGATGTAGATAAGAATGGGCGTGATTGTTAAAAAACTTATTGCTGGGTAGAGAATTTGAATCTCTGGGTAAAGGGCTTAGGTCTTTTGCATTAAGCCAGGCTCTGCCAACCCAGCTTGCTCTTGTATTGAGGCGGGGTGTGATTGTCCTGGTTGTTAATTTAGTTGTTTTCATTAAGCTTTAGGTAAGGCTTACTTTAATGGCATGGGCCTTGCTCTTTCGGTCCTTTCGTACTAGAAAGGTTCGCATTCATAGATAGAAACCGACCTGGATTGCTCCGGTCTGAACTCAGATCACGTAGGACTTTAATCGTTGAACAAACGAACCGTTAATAGCGGTTACACCATTAGGATGTCCTGATCCAACATCGAGGTCGTAAACCCCCTTGTCGATAGGGGCTCTTGAAGGGGATTGCGCTGTTATCCCTGGAGTAGCTTAGTTCATGAATCGGCGTGTGCCGGGTCTGATTACATTTAAGCACTTTGTGGTGTGGGTCTTGGTCAGTAATTGTCATGTTACTGTTTTCCTGGAAAGTTTTTTTTATTTTGGGGTCGCCCCAACCGAAAACGCTAAATCAATGTGCTAATTGTAGTCAGCCCGCTTGGGGTGATATTTTACAATTTTTTGTGATTTAGTGGTTTAAAGTTTCACAGGGTCTTCTCGTCTAATGTTGACATCCCTGCTTTTGCACAGGGAGATCAATTTCACTGGCCTTCTGCAAGAGACAGATAGATTCTCGTTTAGCCTTTCATACTGGTCCTTATTTAAAGAACAAATGATTACGCTACCTTCGCACGGTTGTAGATACCGCGGCCATTTAACTTAAAGTCATTGGGCAGGCATCACCCCCAATACTTGGCTGGCTGGGGGCTGTGTTTTTGGTAAACAGTCGGAATCTTTGTTTGCCGAGTTCCTTTTGCAGGGTTTAGCCTTTCCTGTTGCGCTCCTGTGTTGGGTTAACAGTGTGTGGCCCTTATGTTTGTGGTAGATGGGCATGGTGTTAATTACCAATAGTATGTCATGAGTAGTGTAGGCTGGCGCTCAGGAGAAGATCAAGTTTCTTATTACTAATTTTAGCATAGTCTCTTCTAATGTTTTAGAAAGGCTTGGTTGTGCTGTAGGGTTTAATTTTGTTGTAGGTATTTTTTTGGTGCGAGCTTTGACGCTTTCGTTGTGCTGGCTGCTTTAAAGCCTACATTTAAAGTGCGGGTTAGTTTTACCCTTAGGTAGAGGTTGAGTCCTGTGTTAATGGGGCTGTACCCCCATTAAATAGCTTGAAAACTTTCTTTGTCCTTTGTCTTGGTGAAACAGAAGGTTTTCAGTAGAACTTATATTCTATTCCCAAGCAACCAGCTATCACTGGGCTCGTTAGGCTTTTCACTTCTACTAGGCAGTCTTCCCACTCTTTTGCTACAGAGACGGGTTGGTGCTGTATTACTTCTGCTGGCTAGTAGCTCGCCCAGATTCGGGTGTAAGTGACTTTAGTGCTCCTTGCCACGACTATGTTTGGCTAAACCATAATGCAAAAGGTAAAAGGGTTAATCTTTGCTGTGTTGTACTTTTGTATTAAACTTTTATTTCATCTTTCCCTTGCGGTACTATCTCTATCGCGCCTATTGTCCTTTCTCTCACCGATACTTAGGCATAAAAATGTTTTGGTTTAGTGTAGTTAATTTTATTGGGGTTGATTTTTAGGGCTAGAGCGGGTTGATCAAAATGGTTTATTTAAGTAAACATGTTTCAGGTGTAAGCAGAATGCTTTGGTTTAAGCTACATTTTGATGTTCCAAGCACACCTTCCGGTACGCTTACCTTGTTACGACTTTCCTCATCTCATTGAATTCTATGTGCGTTATGTAGCAAAAGCTGGGTTAAATTCGAGGAGGGTGACGGGCGGTGTGTACATATTCCGGGGCCATCTTCAATTAGGCACTCTTCTCTTAATTTACTGCTAAATCCGTCTTTGACAGTCCTGGTTTCACAGGCCTCTCCGTGACCAATTTCTATGATGTAGAAAATGTAGCCCATCTCTACCAACTTATTGGCTGCACCTTGACCTGACGTACTAGCTCAGAAGTGAGTTATTGTGCTAGGTTCTTGTCCCTCATGGGCTAAGCTTGCGACGGCGGTATACAGGCTGCTTAGGGCAAAAGGTGGTTGGGTGGATCGTGTATTGTCGATTATAGGACAGGCTCCTCTAGGTGGGTTCGAAATACCGTCAAGTCCTTTGGGTTTTAAGCAAGTTGCTCGTAATCCCCTGGCGAGTGTAGTGTGTAGTTAGTACACCTTTGTTGAGGGCTGGGCATAGTAGGGTATCTAATCCTAGTTTGTACCCCAGCTTTCGTGGGTTCGGGTGTGTCTTGTTGGTTAAGGCTATGTTGATACTGGTGTTCTTGGCAGGTTTTTAGCTTTTCACGGCTTGACAAGCTTTTCGCCTTAACTTAGTAGATTTAATCTTAGCCACAATTTACGCCGCTTTTATTAACTTGGGGCTGTAGCTGTGTAACCGCGGCTGCTGGCACGGAGATTGGCCGCCCCTTTATGCTCTAACTAAATCAAGCTTTCGCTCATGGTTTAATGTTAATCACTGCTGTATCCCGTGGGGGTGTGGCCATAGGCTAGGCGTCGTGGGCTATAGTGTTAATGTGCCTGATGCCGCCTCCGTGTCCATTAGTTGGGCTATTTAGGGTGTTCTCACTGGGGCGTTGATGCTTGCATGTGTAAGTTGAGCAGTAGCTAATAATAAGGTCAGGACTAAACCTTTG